TAATGCAATCGATTTTAGGAAACGTTAGAATCGATGAATCAAGACCCGTTCAAATAAATATTTAAACGTTCAATAATCCTTAGTATCCTGGTAGACAGTCATTTTAAACAGTGGGCTTTTCCGTATTATAAGTTCTTCTAGAACAGTTGGAACTAGACGGTTGTTATGCCCTCAGTCCAGGTACAGAACTCAGAATTTTTTCTCGCTATTTCGACGAATCATTTCTCATTTATCTGATTTGATAGATCCGAAATAAAAAAGATTCATTTTTTCAATGAACAAAAGAAAACAATATTTTGTATGTATCACAACTTCATTACTACACCTAAAGGATTTCTATAAATATTTTGATAGTTTGGTATCAAAGATATATTAATGATTGGGGTCTTCATTGTATACATAACATAATTCGTGTGAGGATTTACCAAAACAATTAGGTATTGAGCTGGGCATATAACAAAAGAGTTTCAATCTTTATCGTAATGAATTCTACTGTATGTACTTTAAATTAGAAAATCCAATTTAAACTTATAAGATCTCTTTATATATATATATTATATAGATTAGAAATAAAATACTAATGGATAAAATAAACTTAATATATTAGATCTAGATATATCGTTTGTTTTTTTTTGTTGATCTGTTCGAAACAAGAGGGAGTCCATGTGGATATCTAGTGATTCAGAGAGCTACAAATTCAAAATTTTAAATGTATATTTTAATCAATTAGTTTCAATGATACATTGATTTTTACTATAGATCTTATCTCTGCCTTGCTATGGAACAAAAAGGGGGTTCTAATCTCGTTCATACTTTTTTAAGATCTTCCAAAAATATTAATGATGTATAACTATTGGAGATACATAATCCAATAAACCAACCCTTTCCTAAGAAAAAAAAAAATAAGAGTTTTGTTATTGTGAAAAGTGAATCGATGGGGAAGTTTATAATCCCCATCTCGCGAATTATAAAAATCCACTATAATGAATGAAAGGCGAAACCTTGTATTTTGTGTCTAAAACAGCTATTTCTATCTCATATTGATGAGTTCAAAACATCAAAACATTAGTTAATGTGAATTCTTCATCTTATAAATCATCCAATTCATCGAGTCATGTCGATTCAGACAAAGGGTTTATTACCCGTTTCTCGCACAAAAAAACTTTTTGAATGCCCAGTAGAAATAGATTTAGCTAAAGATAAAGCTTTTGCCGTGACCGGATATCCCCTTTCCTTCCAAATACTTCTACGAATACGTTTTTTTCGCAGAGAAGTACGTTTCTTTGGAACCGCCATTTCAAAATAAGGGGATCGCTCGTTTTTCGAGCTAGATGTGAAAGACGTTTATTGTTCAAAATGGATCGTTCTTTCTAGTCATTATCTATACTTATTCCATATCTGATACTTATGCTTACATTATAACATAGAAAAATATAGATACAAATAGGCGAGTATCGCATATGATATCACTAGGGGCGAGAGAGGGGGTGAAATAGAAGAAAAAAGAAAAAACGATGTGATTTTCAAAGGCTTTTTTTTTTTATTTATATTTATTTGATTATTGCTCTTTCCGAAAGAAATAAGGGCTGGTGAATCGGAAACAATTAATAAGAATAAAAAAAAAGAAAGTTTGATTTTCTTATGGAACATACATATCAATATGCATGGATCATACCTTTCGCTCCACTTCCAGTTACTATGTCAATAGGGTTGGGACTTCTGTTTGTTCCGACCGCAACAAAAAATCTTCGTCGTATGTGGACTTTTCCTAGTGTTTCATTGCTAAGTATAGTTATGGTTTTTTCGTCCGATCTGTCTATTCAACAGATAAATGGTAGTTCTATCTATCAACATCTATGGTCTTGGACCATTAATAATGATCTTTCTTTAGAGTTCGGCCACTTGATTGACCCACTTACTTCTATTATGTCAATGCTAATCACTACTGTTGGAATCATGGTTCTTATTTATAGTGACAATTATATGTCTTATGATCAAGGATATTTGAGATTTTTTGCTTATATGAGTTTTTCCAATACTTCCATGTTAGGATTAGTTACTAGTTCCAATTTGATACAAATTCATATTTTTTGGGAACTAGTGGGAATGTGTTCGTATTTATTAATAGGTTTTTGGTTCACACGACCGACTGCCGCAAATGCTTGTCAAAAGGCGTTTGTAACTAATCGTGTAGGGGATTTTGGGTTATTATTAGGAATCTTAGGTTTTTATTGGATAACAGGGAGTTTCGAATTTCGGGATTTGTTCGAAATCTTCAATAACCTGATCCATAATAATGGGGTCAACTCCTTATTTGCTACTCTGTGTGCCTCCCTATTATTCATCGGTGCAGTTGCAAAATCCGCACAATTTCCCCTTCATGTATGGTTACCTGATGCCATGGAGGGGCCTACTCCCATTTCGGCTCTTATCCATGCTGCTACTATGGTAGCAGCAGGAATTTTTCTTGTCGCCCGGCTTCTTCCGCTTTTCACAGTCATACCTTACATAATGAATCTCATTTCTTTGATAGGTGTAATAACGGTACTATTAGGGGCTACTTTAGCTCTTGCTCAAAGAGACATTAAGAGAAGTTTAGCCTATTCTACAATGTCTCAATTGGGTTATATTATGTTAGCCCCGGGGATAGGCTCTTATCGAGCTGCTTTATTCCATTTGATCACTCATGCTTATTCGAAAGCATTATTGTTTTTAGGATCCGGATCAATTATTCATTCAATGGAACCCATTATTGGATATTCTCCAGATAAAAGTCAGAACATGGTTCTTATGGGTGGTTTAACAAAATATGTGCCAATTACAAAAAATACTTTTTTATTGGGTACACTTTCTCTTTGTGGAATTCCACCTCTTGCTTGTTTTTGGTCTAAAGATGAGATTCTTAATGATAGTTGGTTGTATTCACCGATTTTCGCGATAATAGCTTGTTTCTCAGCAGGTTTAACCGCATTTTATATGTTTCGGATGTATTTACTTACTTTTGATGGTCATTTACACGTTCATTTTCAAAATTACAGTGGCACTAAAAATAGCCCATTCTATTCAATATCTATATGGGGGAAAGAAGGAACCAAACCAGTTAACAGAAATTTTTTTTTATCAACAATGAATAATAATGAAAAGGTTTCCTTTTTTTCGAAGAAGACATCCAAAATGGATGAGAATGTAAGAAATCTCATACGATCCTTTAGTATTTCTTTTGAAAATAAAGACACTTCAATGTATCCCCATGAATCGGACAATACTATGCTACTGCCTCTACTTGTATTGGTCCTATTTACCTTGTTCGTTGGATCTATAGGAATTCCTTTCGATCAAGGAAAAATGGGTTTTGATATATTATCGAAATGGCTAATTCCATCAATAAACCTTTTACATAACAATTCGAACTATTCTGTGGATTGGTATGAATTTGTGACAAATGCAATTTATTCAGTCAGTATAGCCTCTTTTGGAATATTCATGGCGTCTATTTTATATGGGTCTGTTTATTCATCTTTTCAGAGTTTGGACTTAATCAATTCATTTGTTAAAAAAATAAGCTCTAAGAGAGTTTTCTTGGACCGAATAATAAATGTGATGTACAATTGGTCATATAATCGTGGTTACATCGATGTTTTTTATGCAACATGTTTAACTAAAAGTATAAGGGGATTAGCTGAAGTAACTCATTTTTTGGATAGGCGAGTAATTGACGGAATTACCAATGGCGTTGGTGTTGCAAGTTTCTTTGTAGGAGAAGGGATCAAATATGTGGGAGGAGGGCGAATCTCTTCTTATCTCTTTGTATCTTTATCTTATGTCTCAACTTTTTTATTAATTTACTATTACTATATCTATTTGTCGAAGTGATTGAGACATCACTCATTGAGTGTGAATACACTTTTTTGATTGTTCCACGATATGGTCCGTTTAAAAAAGGATCATACATTCTAGGCAAGCATTCTTGTAGTTTCATTTCATTGTACAATCTGGTCCTTTTTTCAAGCACATCCATAGTAAGAGATCCCTTGTTTAGAACTTCTATTCGATTTATGAATTCATTTCTCAAGCTGTATCTTTTTTGTTCATTGGTATAAACCCAATGATTATACAGATCTTCCGGGGATAGTTTTTCTGTTGTACACAAAGACATCTTTCTTTGCATCATTTGCAAAAAAATCGACAAACTGGGTGGATATGTAAAAGATATTATTTGTTTTCCATCAACTGGACATGCGTGAAAAAAATATTGTGACATTTCATTTCTTATAGCATTTTGAAAGAAATTTTTTATATATCTCAATGGACGATTACATCGTTTATAGTCGAAAAGAAGATTCACAAGAGGTTTTTCAAACCAGAAGAGATCTTTATCTTCTTTCTCTTTAAGTATTTCTAACTTCCAATTTTCTTGCCTCTTTTTTTTTTCATGTAGTTTTTTCGGATCCTCCCTTTCTTCTGAACAAAGGGAAGGGTCTTCTTCGGTGGATCCCTCTTGTTCCTGTTTAGTCCCCTTCGTTTCGGAAGTTTTTTCTATTTCTACATCTGTTTCTTCCTCACTTTCCCCCCTTTCTTCCGTTTTTGAGGTTTCTTTCAGTTTCTTAGTGACAATAGGCGACGGTATTCTGCCTAAATAGTAGACACAGGTGATAAATAAGAGAATAGTAAAGATTCGAGCCATAGAATTTCTCAATTCTGACACAAGGTACTTATTAGATCGAATAAGTACATTCGATCTAATAGAATGATTTTGCCGTATCCAGAATAATACCAATCCAACCCATTTCTGGAAGAAAATGTGACCAATTAACCAACCAACAAAACTACTTGTTACAAATAACATCTTGTTGTTGCATCGAAACATATAAATGTTGACTAATCTGACTAACGTTGAACTTGGTAAAATGAAATGGTTGAATAATTGAAAAATGAGATTATTCAGGAATACACATTGAATGCTGAGATTACGCATTGAATTTCTGGTAGTAGATCCATAA